ATTAACGAGTGGGAATCGCCGAGGTATTTGTGCAAATAGGTATAATCCATATAATTACAAAAATTATCAAAATAGAAGAATTGACGATAATAACTATAAATATACAAAAGAAAAAGAGCCCTTTTTTTGTAATTCTTATGATGCAATTGGAGCTTATCGACAGAAAAGAATCCTTTTAGATAGTCCTTTGTGGCTCCGGTGGCGACTAGATCAACGCGTTATTACTTCAAGAGAAGCTCCCATCGAAGTTCACTATGAATCTTTGGGTACCTATCATGAGATTTATGGACACTTACTAATAGTAAGAAGTATAAAAAAAGAGATTCTTTGTATATATGTTCGAACCACTGTTGGTCATATTTCTCTTTATCGAGAAATCGAAGAAGCTATACAAGGGTTTTTAGGGGCCTGCTCATATGGTACCTAATCATATGTTATCCAAGCTAAGTAGTTCTATGAAATCAGTGTGACTTCGAGTCCCTCCAGCTCAACTAGGACCATAATTCCTGGATTTATACGCGAATCAAGATCGAGAAAAGGAAGTTTTCCAATCATTGACTCAAACCCATTGTCAAACCCTACTCATTGGAATATGGAGGTACTTATGGCAGAACGGGCCGATCTGGTCTTTCGCAATAAAGTGATAGATGGAACTGCCATTAAACGACTTATTAGTAGATTAATCGATCACTTCGGAATGGCATATACATCACATATTCTGGATCAAGTAAAGACTCTGGGGTTCCGGCAAGCCACTGCTACATCCATTTCATTAGGAATTGATGATCTTTTAACAATACCTTCTAAGGGATGGTTAGTCCAAGATGCTGAACAACAAAGGTTAATCTTGGAAAAACACCATCATTATGGAAATGTACACGCGGTAGAAAAATTACGACAATCTATTGAGATATGGTATGCTACAAGTGAATATTTGCGACAAGAAATGAATCCTAATTTTCGGATGACTGATCCTTTTAATCCAGTCCATATGATGTCCTTTTCGGGAGCTAGAGGAAATGCATCTCAAGTACACCAATTAGTAGGTATGAGAGGATTAATGTCAGACCCACAAGGACAAATGATTGATTTACCTATTCAAAGCAATTTACGGGAGGGATTGTCTTTAACAGAATATATCATTTCTTGTTATGGAGCCCGCAAAGGAGTTGTGGATACTGCTGTACGAACATCGGATGCTGGATATCTTACACGGAGACTTGTTGAAGTAGTTCAACACATTGTTGTACGTAGAACAGACTGTGGCACCATCCAAGGGATTTTTGTAAGTTCTCGAAATGGGATGATGTCGGAAAGAATTTTTATCCAAACATTGATTGGCCGTGTATTAGCAGACGATATATATATAGGATCGCGATGCATTGCCGTTCGAAATCAAGATATTGGTATTGGACTTGTCAATCGATTCATAACCTTTCAAACACAACCCATCTCTATTCGAACTCCCTTTACTTGTAAGAGTACGTCTTGGATCTGTCGATTATGTTATGGCCGGAGCCTTACTCATGGCGACCTCGTCGAATTGGGAGAAGCTGTAGGTATTATTGCGGGTCAATCTATTGGGGAACCCGGCACTCAACTAACATTAAGAACTTTTCATACCGGTGGAGTATTCACCGGAGGTACTGCAGAACATGTGCGAGCCCCTTCTAATGGAAAAATCAAATTCAATGAGGATTTGGTTCATCCCACACGTACACGTCACGGGCATCCCGCTTTTCTATGTTCTATAGACTTGTATGTAACTATTGAGAGTGAAGATATTATACATAACGTAACTATTCCACCAAAAAGTTTTATTTTAGTTCAAAACGATCAATATGTACAATCAGAACAAGTGATTGCTGAGATTCGCGCGGGAACATACACCTTTCATTTTAAAGAGAGGGTTCGAAAACATATTTATTCTGACTCAGAGGGGGAAATGCACTGGAGTACCGACGTATATCATGCACCCGATTTTACATATAGTAATGTACATCTCTTACCAAAAACAAGTCATTTATGGATATTATCAGGAGGCTCGTACAAATCCAGTGTAGTTCCTTTTTCACTCCATAAAGATCAAGATCAAACGAACATTTATTTTCTTTTTCTTTCTGCCAAAGGAAAAGCTATTTCTAGCTTTTTAGTAAATACAGTAAATAATGATCAAGGGAAACACAAATTCTTTACTTCGGGTCTTTCTGGTAAAAAAGAAAGCAGTATTCCTGATTATTCAGAATTTAATCGAATCATAGATACGGATCATTCTAATCTCATATTTCCTTCTATTCTCTACAAAGATTCTGATTTATTTTTATTGGCAAAGAGGCGAAGAAATAGATTCATCATTCCATTCCAATGGATTCAAGAACGAGAGAAAGAACTACCGCCTCGTTCCAGTATTTTGATTGAAATACCGATAAATGGTATTCTTCGGAGAAAAAGTATTCTTGCTTATTTTGATGATCTTCAATACAGAAGAAAGGGTTCAGGA